ATTGTTCCATGGAGCTAAGGCCAAAAAGATGGAAGAAACAAGTGTTTCCACGACTCTACCATCCGGCCAATTCTGTTCCACTTAATCCCCTTTTCATGGGCACATATCTTTACGGCTAAGGAATGGGGAATCTTTCTCCTGTTACATGAATCAAATGTTTCATTTCATCCGGGAAAAGCCATCTCTTTCTCAACAATGTCTTTGTCATTTGATCCAATAGCGTTCCGTTAGATAGGAACAGATTTGATAAATACTGATAACTCTCGGATAGAGTATTAGAACGGAAAGATCCATTAGATAATGAACTATTGGTTCTAAACCATCTCTGGCGATGAATCAACAATTCGAAGTGCTTTTCTTGCGTATTCTTGATGAACCAGCGTTTATATATAGATGTAGGAGGATTTGTTTGGGAAGCAATGAGCCCCTTTGACATCTCTTCATCTGCAAAGAATTCTCGACGTGAAAACACAGAGACAGAGGGCTGATCTTTGAATAGGGAAAAGGATGGATCCGCAGGGTCCCAAATGAATTGGCTTGTTCGAAAAAAGCCTTGTTCTTTGGAAGATCTATCTCGTGTCTGGTACTGCATGGTTCCACTCTGCAAGAACTCCGAATCATTCTCTTGAAGCTCATCCTCTTTATGATAAATGATCCATTTGCCCCGAAATGACCCAGTCCAATAGGGAAATCCCAATTCAGTGGGCCTTTCGATACAATCAAATCGCCATATTCTAGGAGCCCAAACTATGTGATTGAATAAATCCTCCTCTATCTGTTGCGGATCGAGGGCCCCTTCCCCTTCTTCAAACTCCGATTCGTATTTTTCATATAGAAATCTCTGATCAACGATAGAACAAGATCCATTTTGCATCATATCTAACTGATTCCTTGGTTCGGACCGAAGAAGTAATGTCACTCGATTATTATCAAACTGACTGCAATATTTTTCTGTCCGTGAGGATCCCGCCAGAGCCAGAGCGCCTTCTACTTCTAATAGTAATAATAGTAATAGGCCATGAACTAGATCAGAATCGTTCTCGACGAATCCATAAGAAGTGATCCAATTTTTTTCATCGTGTCTGGATGAAGACCAAAGATCTTGAGCGACCGATCCGGCAGAACAACTCAAAAGATAAAGAAGTATCGTTAATTTCTTCATGCTCGTTCCAAGTTCGAAGTACCATTTGTACAAATAAGAATCCCCTCCCTTACATGATTTCTTCTTCATATAGATAGATATAGGATCTATGGGGCAATTACTTAGAAGTACATTTTGTGTAACAGCCCTTCCTATCTGATAGAAAAGGATCCCATGATCCTGAACCGATCTTATCTGGGATCGAAAATCCCAAGTTTTTCTATGAAGAGCTGATCTAATTGTATTAGTTTCTATAATGGATTTCTTCTGTGTAATACTAATTGATAGGGCCTCATTGATAAGTGCTACAAGATCTCGCGCATTGGAACCCATGGTTATGGACCCGAATCCGTTAGTATGGAACATCTTCTTTTCCAAGTGAAATCCTCTAGTATATGAAAGAATGAAAAAGTGCTTTCGTTGTTGTGGAAGAAGAAGCCTTCGTATCTTAATGCATGTATTTAATTTATTTGGAGCTATTAGAGCGGGATCCACTTTTTGGGGAATATGAGTCGAAGCAATAACAAGAATCTTTCCAGTGGAACATCTTTCACAATCCCTGGAGAGATAGTTCTCTAATAGATCGAGGGATAAGTAATTCGACTCATTCACATGCAGATCATGAATGTTTGGAATCCATATTATGCAAGGAGACATTGCTTTTGCTAATTCGAATTGAAGGGTGATATCAAATCGGTCTATTTTCGTCGTCATATACATAGTTAGCACATTCGTCATAGTTAGCAGCTCCGTATCAATATCAAGGTCATCATTACTATCATCAATATCGTCACTATCATCAATATCGATATCATCAATAGGATAACCTTTAGGCTTGTCATCCAGGAACTTGTTCGGAAATACCGTAATGAAAGGAACATAGGAGTTTGTCGCTAGATATTTGACCAAACAGGATCGTCCAGTTCCTATAGAACCTATCACTAAAATACCTCTAGAAGGGGATAGGGCTAAGCGGAGCGAAAAGGGTTTTCCATGAGGAGATGGGGAATGAAAAAGATTAGCCCCACACAAGGTTTGTGAATAAGTGATTGTATGATAATGAGCAAGGAATATCCGTCTTTCTGCTAAACAGGATCTATTGAACTCATAATTCATTAGATCCTTTTGATGAATGTCAACTAAGTATCGTAAGGAAATTGATCCCGGTTGTTCAATCATTTGATAACCAGAGTCATTCTTTGATAAATGATCACTATGAGTCAGACTCAATAGAATTTGATCAATCCTTTTTTCTGTCGTTAAGGTGGAGAACTGAACCAAGAATTCTCTTTCTTCATCATCAATCGAATCACTGTTCGCGACCCAGAATTCTATTTTCTCATCAATCCAATCACCGTT